TGTTTTACCAGTTTGTCTGTCCCCAATAATTAATTCTCGCTGACCACGGCCTATAGGGATCATTGAATCAATAGCAATAAGCCCCGTTTGAAGAGGCTCATATACGGAACGTCTTGAAATAATACCGGGGGCAGGAGAGTCAATTAACCGAAATTCAGAAGCTGAAATTTCACCTCTACCATCAATAGGTTTAGCCAGAGCATTTATAACACGACCCAAATAAGCCGCACTGACTGGTATCTGAGCAATTCTTCCTCTTGCTTTTACAGAACTTCCTTCTTGTATCATCAAACCATCGCCCATTAATACAACACCAACATTTTTGGATTCTAAATTCAGAGCAATACCTATAGTACCCTCTTCAAATTCGACTAATTCGCCTGCCATTACTTCATCAAGACCACGAATACGAGCAATACCGTCACCCACTTGAAGTACGGTACCGGTATTTAGAATCTTGACTTCTCTATTATATTGTCCAATACGTTCGCGGATATTATTACAAATTTCATCAGCTCGGATGGTTGTCATGAGTCTTTCTTAAATGAATTATTTTTTTTTTTTCCAAAAAAAATAATACCTTACCCGCAGTAAGAGGACTAATCAGTTATTTCGTTCATTGCACCAAACATGCCAATATTCGCGTTGATAGTGCGTAAATGCAACGCGTTACTCAAACAACTATTCAGGATTCCTAGAGCTCCTTGTAAGGCTTGTTGGAAAACCCGCTGACGGACTTGATTAATCGCTCTTTGTTGTTCAAAATGAATGGTTTCATTTTTATAATTTTCTAATTGTTCTAAAATTTGATAAGTTGAATTAATCAAATTCACCCTGTCTCGTTCTATTTCAGAATATTCCTTTGCTCGAAACTGATTTGCTTCCATCTCTACTTTCTGTAAGCGAGCCCGGGCCTTTTCTAGTTGTTCAACGGCCTTTTCGCGCAGTTCTTCTGAATTTCGAATAGCCATCAAAATTCGTTCTTTTCGATTATCTAATAAATCACTTAATGAAAGTAGATTATTTTTCCATTCATTTCAAAACTTTCATGATCCCTTCCCGAACCAAACTTGAATCTTTTGATTCATTTGGCTCTCACGCTCAATTACTTCCATTTTTGATTTTTTGGTAAATTTCCATATCCTTTTTTGAATGTAATGAACCTATCCTCTACTCTTTGTTCATATTCCAAAACAAAATTGTAAATGAATTGCTAATCCAATATTTGGATTTGGAGGACTCTTCTGGCCAAAAAAAAATATGTAATTGTCAGCAAAGTTGTTTTTTTTTTCAATCCAAAAATCTTTCTTACTTGATATTTAGACATAGGTCATCCGCTCAGCATTTGGCATTTAAATGAAAATGTAGTAAGAAGGAATAAACATTTTTGTAATACCAATAAAAGGTTCAAATCTTTTTTATCGATATGAGTGTTATATATCGAGAAATTTCTAACTATTCTATTCCTTTGAAATGCAAAAGCATTTCGCTATTAACATAGTGGTAGAAAGAGTACCATGCTGTAGCTAGACTTCAAAGAGTTTCGCTTTAACCATTAATATGGTTCCACATTATTGGTTGCTAGAGAATCAAAGCATATTTACCAACAAATCACGAAATGCTATGGTTCTTACATCTGATATAGAATTTCTTAATTTATTCAAAAGTAATTCGCGCGATCATGCACCTTTCTTTACTAGTTATCCAGAAAAAAAAAAGGGGGTGCAACTGGTTGAATCCAGCCTATTCTTGAAATAAACAACTCACACACACTCCCTTTCCAAAAAAGATCAATACACCAATCACTACACTTAGATTTATTGGATTTGTTGCTAAAATATCGATATTAAACCCGAAACTCCCGGCGGATGGCCAGTGACCCAAGGAAAGGAAAGAATCGGTTACATTTATCATATGATCTCCTCTTATAGATAGACTAAACAAAGTGAACAGAATTCTTTAGTTGTCTATTTCATATTTCTAAATAGAAACTAGATTCAAAAATCTATTCCATCTCAAAATGAAATGGATTTTCTTTTCTTATTGAAATTTCGAAAATAATCCTTATTCGAATAGAATTAGGTACCCTTTTTCGTGTCAATTGCGAAATATCTCGTTTGTTGCAAGACTTCCTAAAGAACTTTCATTGGACAAAGAAGGGGAAGGAAGAAAGCGAGTCGGTAACACTAAATTCTCAAATCCGCCCTTCCCTCCCGGTTTTTTCCTCAACGAATAAGTAATTGTAATCTTGGTATAATGCGAAAAGGCAAGTGGCAAGTCCAAAGAAATAGGAAAAATATGGATTCTTCATATTTCTCGGATTAGGATTAAACAAAAGGATTCGCAAATAAAAGCGCTAATGCTACAACCAGCCCATAAATTGTTAAAGCTTCCATAAAAGCCAAACTAAGCAATAAAGTACCTCGTATTTTACCCTCTGCTTCTGGCTGTCTCGCAATACCTTCTACAGCTTGGCCCGCCGCAGTACCTTGACCAACTCCAGGTCCAATAGAAGCAAGCCCTACAGCCAATCCAGCAGCAATAACGGAAGCGGCAGAAATCAGTGGATTCATGATAAGTTCCTCGCACAAAAAAAAGAAATGGTTAATGATACAACCAGCAAATGAATTATGACTTAATTATTCCATCGACTAAGATTCATTCAGTCGAAGTCACTAAGAACTTCTAATTGAAATAAAAAAAAAAAAGAGTCTTTTTTTTATTGAACGATCAGATTATCAGAAAACTTTATCTTTTTTAGTTCCTATTTGTGGAGTCTTTCTGAATCCATAGAACTTGAGTGTTTGCTTTCCTTCTTTCGAACCATTCTTTGACTTCTTCAACCCTTTCTCTTAATTTTATCTGTTTATTTATTCAATAAACAACAGTCATAAATGAAAGAAACGTAAAGTAAAGACCTCGATAGAATCCCCATCTAAATTTCGAAATTTAAGGCAATTTGAATATGAGTTCATATATGTCAAAATGTACTAATATATGTCAAAATGTGTACTAATATATGTCAAAATGTACTATCAAATATACATGTCTTTCTTCCATAACGTAAACTAAGTATTCTATCTTAGATTCAATTGGATTCTAGAATCATTCTTTGAGTTGAACTATCTATAAGAATTTCCTTCTAACCATTAGATTCCATATACCTAGTTCGACATTTCTATCCTAAGCAACTCCTCCCCTTTCCAATTCTCTAATATCCTTTGTTGTATTACTATAGAAGATACTTCTATGTTCCCGAAGTAGATTAATGGATAGATTGACTTGGTCTAAGCTAAAAAAAGACGCTGTCGAAAACTAATTAATGATGACCCTCCATGGATTCACCTATATAAGCTGCGGCTAAAGTTGCAAAAATAAGAGCCTGAATACCACTTGTAAATAATCCAAGAAACATGACAGGTATAGGAACCACTAAGGGTACTAAAGAAAGAAGAACAACAACGACTAATTCATCTGCTAATATATTTCCGAAAAGTCGAAAACTAAGGGATAGGGGTTTTGTGAAATCTTCTAATATGTTAATGGGTAAAAGAATTGGAGTTGGTTGAATATACTTACCAAAATAACCTAATCCTTTTTTTGTAAGACCCGCATAGAAATATGCCACTGACGTGAGTAAAGCTAAAGCAACAGTCGTATTTATATCATTCGTGGGTGCGGCTAACTCCCCATGAGGTAACTGTATTATTTTCCAAGGGAAAAGAGCCCCTGACCAATTAGAAACAAAAATAAATAGAAACATAGTCCCAATAAAGGGAACCCAAGGACGATATTCTTCTCCAATCTGCGTTTTACTCACATCTCGAATGAATTCAAGGACATATTCGAAGAAATTTTGACCGTCAGTCGGAATGTCTTGTGGATTCCGAACAGCTATAGTGGCTGAACCCAATAATATAGCAATTACAACCCAAGAAGTAATAAGTACTTGGCCGTGGACTTGGAAACTACCTAGTTGCCAATAGAAATGTTGGCCTACTTCCACACCGGATATATCATATAATCCTCTTAGTGTATTGATTGAACATGATAAAACATTCATATTGTCCTCTGACAGAAATAGAACCTTAAATGCAAATATATTATTTTGATTCAACCATTTCTTTCTCGACTTGTCTATTCTATTTGGATCGTATATTTTTAATGCCAACTAATCACAAAATATCCCCAGATATTTTTATCTCTTTTTTGCTATTCAGGAATACTAAGTGATTCCGCTCTATGAATTCGAATTATAGAGTCAGGTTGACTAAAGTCATTTTTCTTATTATGAATCAAGGATTTCTTATAGAGCTAGAACGACCTTCACAAATTGCGAATACTAATTTGCTGAGAATTAATCGAACTGGAGGTATACCATCATCGTTCGCCGGAATCGGAAGATCTGCAAGATCAGGGTCAGAATTTGTATCGATTAAACAAATTGTTGGGATTCCCAAAGTAATACATTCTCGAAGAGCTGTATATTCTTCTTGCTGATCGACGATGATTACAATATCAGGTAACCTTGTCATATATTTAATCCCCCCCAGATATGTTTGCAAGTGAAATAATTGTCTCTTCAACACAGCTGCATCTCTCTTCGGAAGACAGGCCAGTCTCCCCGACTTTTGTTCCATTCTCAAGTCCCTGAACTTATGAAGTCTCGTTTCTGTAGTAGACCAATTCGTTAACATACCCCCAAGCCATTTTTTATTAACATAATGACACCGAGCCCTTATTGCAGCCCGTGCTACTGAGTCAGTTGCTGTCTTTTTTGTCCCAACAATTAAAAATTGTTTTCTTTTACTTGCTGCATCAAAAACTAAATCACAAGCTTCTGATAAAAAACGAGCAGTTCTAGTAAGATTTGTAATATGCTTACCTTTACGATCGGTAGAGATATAAGGTGACATTCTAGGATTCCATTTCTTAGTATTATGGCCAAAATGAACTCGCGCTTCCATCATCTCTTCCAAATTGATGTTCCAATATCTTCTTGTCATTTCTCCTTCCACTTTCTCTTTTTTTTTTTAAGAGACGAGGTATCCCAAAATAAATAATTGTTCCGACGGAACCTTCTCTTACACTGTGAATCGGCCATTGATACCCAATCCAAACCATTAATTCCTTTCTATTTCTCGTTATTTTTTAAGTGATTTTTTAAAAAATCAATCTTACTTAACAGATAATTAAAACGATGCATTTTTTTTTTCAGAAAAAAAAGGATAAAATTGAATATCCTAAACTAAAGTTTAGATGTATCATGGAAATTCTTTGAAACACACGAATCAAATAATTGTCTGTGGTAAAGCAAAATCTCTCCCATTTCTCCTTCGAATAGATTCTTATTTTTTTTTTTCACAGGAATGTTCTTATGTTGCCGTGAACGATGTACTAATCCTTTGAATCCAGTACCAACGGGTATCATCCCCCCCAGAACCACGTTTTCTTTTAGGCCTTTCAACCAATCAATACGGCCCCGGAGAGCCGCTTTTGCTAAAACTCGAGCAGTTTCTTGAAAACTTGCTTCGGATATAAAACTTTGAGTATTCAAAGAAGCTCTCGTTATTCCCAATAAGATGGCTCGATAAGAGATCGATTCCTCCAAAGCACGCCCCATTCGTTCTGCTCGCAACAATCCAATTAGTTCTCCTGGTAAAAAAACATTAGACATTCCATCTTCAGAAACCAAGACTTTTGATGTAATTTGCCGTACAATAATTTCGATATGCTTATTATGGATCTGTACCCCTTGGGATCGATAAACCTTTTGGATCCTATTAACCAAAGAAATACGACTTTGCACTATAGTTAACTCCGTGCCAATCAAGGATCCCCAAAGAAATCCAAGAATTCTTCTTATACGTTTGTTCCAACCATGAATCCTCTTTTCTAGATTCATCGATATTGATTCAATCGAACGAACTTCTAAAACTTGTTCTACCTTTGGAAGGCCCTGCGTTATGTCACCAGACCTCGATTTTTCATATATAAATGTAACTAATGTATCTCCTTCGTAAATGATTTCCCCATAATGGCCATGAACGGTTGCTCCTGGGGTAGCCAAATATGGCTTAGCTGATCTTATTACTACAGAGTCGACTTGAATAATTAGAACTTGACCAGCCTTTAAGTCTGGTCCCTTTTTAGCTATACATAGATTTTCACAAAGAAATTGTCCAAGATTTGTTTTTGTGGATGTCTCTTCACAATAATTGGGATAAAGACAATAACAATAGGAATTCAATTTGAACGAAGTCAAAAGAATCTTACTTCCTAGATCGGAATTTAAAATCCTCCTATTTTCATCGATTAAATAATATTGAATTACTTGAAAAGTTTGTTTTAAATTGTCAAGTTGAAAATAGTTAGTTACCAAGATCTGATTATGAGTTATTAAATGGAAACAGGAAAAAAAATTCGCAATTTGAAGGACTGTTCCTAAAGGACCCAGCGAAGTCCTAATTGGAATTAGGGGATCCTTTTTAATTGATTCTTTGTGATATTTTAATTTTAGACCCTTGAATGGACCTATTCGAAAACAATTGGATGATGACAAAATCATAAAAGATGAGCATGCCTTCGTTCTATTCAACAACGTACGAACAGTTCCTTGATTTTGGCTAAATGATTGTTGAAGTCTTGCTTTTGAATAACTAGAATAAAAGGGATTCAGACGATCTGATCCATTATCATAAAGCAATTCTAAACCTGAGGGATCATTCCTTTTTCCAGCATAGGAGATAGTGGATTTCACTAAATTGATTCTTAGACAATTTCGAATCATACCATTGGTTTTTACTTCAACAAGGGAGGCTGGTGCCTCCTCAATAGAAGAGTTTTTTTTGTCTTGGTCCCAATTCAATACTAAACAAGTCCGAACTAATTGAATACTTATGGCAGAAATTCCCCGAATAGGGTTGCCATTTCCATAAAGAATATAATTGACAACTCGAAGTTCGACTTTATCCCTTTCTTGCAAGAGATCCTGAGGGAAAAGTGTTGCTAAACTTATACCGTCCGTTATTTCATATGTGACTATGGGTCGAACCAAAACAAAAAAACTTTTCTTGGTAGGTGTGATCCGTTGGACATAGATCCAATTTTTCAAATTCTTTGATTCCATGGAATTTGGTTGTCCCCTTCTCGGTGGTATCAAAATACCACTGGGTCGGGATATTTTATCTCTTTCTCCAGGAAAATGGATATCTCCTGAAAAAATTTGAAGTTCAATCTTTTTTTTTTTCTTCTGCACCCGGACCAATCCGCCGGCGCGGCTTCTTGTATTTAATGCAATTTGTGTATCTACTCCAATGATACTATTGTTCCGTACCCTTATGGAAGAAGATCTTGGTAAGATATGTACTTCCTCCGGAATGAAAAAAAAACGATCCACTTTCATTTGGTTTTTTGCTCTAAATTCTTTGACTCCTTGATAGTCAATCAACCCTTCTTTTTTTATGATTGACTGCGACCCTATAGTAGTACCATATTTAGTAATTCCCGAACTATTTCTTCGGTATCGAGGATCATCAAAATAAGCAAGAATAGTATTTCGACGGAAACTACCTATAGGTATTTCAATCGAGATACCCAAAAGGGGCATTAATTCTTTCGCTCGTTCTTGAATCGATTGAAATGGAATGGTGAATCTATTTCTTCGCCTCTTTGCCAATAAATCCACATTTTTGGCAGGATATATGCGATTAGAATGACCAGTCCCTACGATTCGATTAAGTTCTGAATAATCAGGAATCCTATCCTCTGTATTACTAGAAGGATCCGAACTAAAGAATTTGTGTCTGACGTAATCATTAGTCACTGAAGAGTTCAAACTATATCTTTGTTCGACAGAAAGAAAATGAGGGTTGGTTTGATCTTGATCCTTGTGGAGTGAAGGCGAAGATAGAATGGATTTGTGCGACCTTCCGGCTAATATCCATAAATGGCTTGTTTTTGGTAAGAGATAAACATTTCCATATGGAAATTCGGGTGTATGGTCCATGTCAGTACTCCAGTGCATTTCTCCCTCTGAGTCAGAATAAATATGTTTTCGAACCTTTTCTTTCAAATTCAAAGTGGCTCTTCCTGCGCGAATTTCAGCAATCATTTGTTCAGATTCTACATATTGATTATTTTGAACTAAAAGAAGACTTTTTGGTGGAATATTCACCTTATGTATAATATCTTCACTCTGAATAGTGACATCTAAGTCGATATGACATAGAAAGGCGGGATGTCCGTGACGTGTACGTGTGGGATGAACCAAATCCTCAGTGAATTTGATTTTTCCATTCGAAGGGGATCGTACATGTTCTGCCGTACCCCCTGTGAATACTCCGCCAGTATGAAAAGTTCTTAATGTTAGTTGAGTACCTGGTTCTCCAATGGATTGTCCCGCAATAATACCTACAGCTTCTCCTAATTCAACCAGGTCACCGTGAGTCGAACTCCGGCCATAACATAATTGACAGATCCAAGACGTACTCCTACAGGTAAATGGAGTTCGAATAGATATTGGTTGGACTTGAAGGGTTATCAACTGATTGACAAGTCCAACCCCAATATCTTGATTTCTAGCAGCAATGCACCGAGGTCCGAAATATATATCGTCTGCTAATACACGACCAATTGATGTTTGGATAAAAAATCGTATTCCGTTTTGAAGACTCACAGAAATACCGCGGATGGTGCCACAATCTCTTCTACGTACAACAATATGTTGGACTACTTCAACAAGTCTGCGCGTGAGATATCCAGCATCTGATGTTCGTACAGCAGTATCCACAACTCCTTTACGGGCTCCGTAGCAAGAAATTATATATTCTGTTAAAGAGAGTCCTTCGCGTAAATTGCTTTGAATAGGCAAATCAATCATTTGCCCTTGTGGATCCGACATTAATCCTCTCATACCGACTAATTGGTGTACCTGAGAGGCATTTCCTCGAGCTCCTGAAAAAGACATCATATGGACTGGATTATATGGGTCCGTCATCCTAAAATTAGGATTCATTTCTTGTCGCAAATATTCACTTGTAGCATACCATATCTCAATGGATTGACGTAATTTTTCTACCGCGTGGACATTACCATAATGATGGTGTTTTTCCAAAAAAAAACTTTGTTGTTCAGCATCTTGGACTAGCCATCCCTTAGAAGGTATTGTTAAAAGATCATCAATTCCAAACGAAATAGATGTTGCAGTGGCTTGCTGGAAACCCAGAGTCTTTACTTGATCCAGGATATGTGATGTATATGCCATTCCAAAGTGATCTATTAATCGGCTAATAAGTCGTTTCATGGCAATTCCATCTATTACTTTATTGTGAAAGACCAGATTGGCCCGTTCTGCCATAAGTACCTCCCTATATCGCTGAGTGGAGTGGGATTCGACAATGAATGGGTTTAAGTTAGTGATTGGAAAACTTCCTTTTCTCGATCTTAATTCGCGTAGAAATTCACGAACTATGATCCTAGTTGAACCCGAGCGAACCGAATTCCACTGGTATCATAGAGTTATTTAGCTAAGTACGGTATGATTAAGTACCAGATGCGCAGGCTCGATAAAATCCTTGTATAGCTTCTTCAATTTCTCGATAAAAGGAAATATGACCAACAGTTGTTCGAATGTATAGAAAAAGAATTTCTTTTTTTACACTTCTTACTATTAAATAGTGCCCATAAATCTCATGATAGGTACCTAAAGATTCATAGTGAACTTCGACGGGAGCTTCTCTTGAAGCAATAACACGTTGATCTAGTTGCCATCGGAGCCATAAAGGACTATCTAAATGTATTCTTTTTTGACGATAAGCCCCAATTGCATCATAGGAATTACAAAAAAAGGGCTCTTTCATATACTTATATAGATGGTCGTCCATTTTTTCTTTTTTTGGATAGTTTCTTCGATTCCATGGATTATATCTATTTGCACAAATACCTCGACGATTCGCGCTCGTTAATACATAGAGTCCAATAAGCATATCTTGAGTTGGTA